ATAATTAATGAATCAGTTAGTCAAATTCGATCTACAGGTTGGACAAATTATTCAGAGGCGGAAGAAGAAATGCAAAATAGGATTGATAGAAGAAGCACAATCAGAAATCAAATAGAAATAATGAAAAAAGAGAAAAAAAAAGAAAGGCCAGGAAAAAAAAAAAATCAAAATAATAATGGAAAATCACCGACAAAAATTGGGAAAATATTTAAAAGAAAAAATATTCAATTAATAGTTAAATTTTTCATTGAAAAAATATACATAGATATCTTTCTATGTATCATTAATATGCGCAGAATCGCTCTACAACTTTTTATCGCATCAACAAAAAAAATTCTTGATAAATACATTTACAATAACGAAACAAATCAAGAAAGCATTAATAAAACAAAACAAAATGAAGTCGATTTTATTTTGCCTATGACTATAAAAAGGGCTTTTGATAATCTTAGAAATAGTAAGGGGAAGCCCCATATTGACTTATCTTACTTGTCACAAAACTATGTATTTTTTAAATTATCACAAAGCCAAGTTATTAACTTCAATAAGTTAAGATCTATTCTTCAATATAATCGACCGTCTTTTTTTCTTAAGACTGAAATAAAGGATTTTTTTGGAAGACAAGGAATATTTCATTCCGAATTAAGACATAAGAAACTTCCAAATTATGGAATGAATCCATGGAAAAACTGGTTAAGAGGTGATTATCAATACGATTTATCTCAGATTACATGGTCTAGATTAGTCCCACAAAAATGGAGAAATGGAATCAATCAATCCCATACGTCTGAAAATAAAGATTTAAACAAATGGTATTCCTATGAAAAAGACCAATTAGTTGATTACAAAAAAAAACAAAATTTGAAAGTATATTTATTTTCAAATAAAGAGGAGAATTTTCAAAAAAACTATAGATATGATCTTTTATCATATAAATATATTCATTCTGAAACTAAGAAGAACTCCTATATTTATAGATCATCATTAGAAACAAATAAGAACCAAGAAAATTCCACCAGAAATAAAGAAAAATTTTTTAACATACTCAAGAATATTCCTATCAATAATTATCTAGGAAAAAGTTCTAGTTATATTATATATATGGAAAAAAATCCAGATAGAAAATATTTGGTTTGTAAAATTAAAAAAAATATTAAGGCTAAACCTAAACCTAATAAGGACCAAAAAATTGATAAAATTCATAATGATGGTCTTTTTTATCTTCCGATTCATTCAAATTCCGAAATCAATTACAAATACAAAAGGGTCTTTTACAAATACAAAAGGGTCTTTTTTGATTGGATGGGAATGTTTTTTGATTGGATGGGAATGAATGAAAAAATCTTAATGTTAAATCGATTCACATCGACTCCGAAAGTTGTTTTCTTTCCAGAGTTTGTGATACTTTATGATAAATATAAAAAGAAACCTTGGTTTATCCCAAGCAAATTACTTCTTTTTAATTTGAATATAAATCCAAATTTTAGTGAAAATAAAAATATCAATGTAAAGGAAGAAGAGGATGAGGATGTAAAGGAAGAAGAGGATGAGTATTTTTTTGGAAAGCAAGTTGGAAAGCAAGAAAACGATGAGGATTTTTTAAATTTTAGCCCATCAAATTCAAAACAATATTTTAAATTAAAGAATCAAAACAATATTGAAGAATCTTTTTTACAACCGATCCGAAAACTAAGAATCGTCCTTAAAGGAGATTTTCCCTTGCAATTACAATGGAATGGACGTGTGAATAAATTGAATCAAAAAATGATAGATAATATCCCGGCATACGGTCTCCTGCTTAACCTGATAAAAGTAAGAAAAATTGTTCTATCCAATATTAAAAGGAAAGAAATGAATCTGGATATAATGATTGAGCGTTTGGATCTTACAGAATTAATCAAAAATAGAATATTAATTATGGAACGTACCCGTCTATCTGTAAAAAATGACGGACAGTTTTTTATGTATCAAATCATAGGTATTTCATTGGTTCATAAAAATAAGCATCAAAGTAATCAAAGATACCGAAAACCAAAAAATGTTACTAAGAATAATTTTGATGAATCCATTCCAAGACATAAAAGAAAAACTCTAAATAGAGACAAAAAGATTTATGATTTGCTTGTTCCTGAAAAAATTTTATCGTCTAGACGTCGTAGAGAATTGAGAATTCTAATTTCTTTCAATTTGAATTTAACGACTAGGAATGGTGTGCATAGAAATACAGTATTTTGCAAGGAAAACAAGATAAAAAACTGGAGTCAATTTTTGGATGAAAGTAAACATTTTGACAGAAAAAAAAATGAATTAATGAAATTAAAGTTCTTTTTTTGGCCTAATTATCGATTAGAAGATTTAGCTTGTATGAATCGCTATTGGTTTGATACCAATAATGGGAGCCGCTTGAGTATGTTAAGGATATATATGTATCCATGATTTAAAATTTTGAGTTTCCTATATATTATCTTGTTCTATCAATCATATTTTTTTTTCATTTTTTCTTCTGTCCGGCATCTGTATATATTGATGTTATATGCAAGCAACCAGATGGACATATGCGCTGTCTTACACCCCAGTCTAGTATACTGCAATACTAAGCAAATGACGTATCCATTAAAGCTATAAATTAATCAACAGAATCTTCGTAGTAAACTATTTGGTAGCGTCTTTTTCTATCACTATCCAAATTAACTCCAAAATCGGATTGATTAATCTTAATTGATAAAATCCGGAGTCTATAAATAAATTATGATTATTGTGTATACTACATTAAAATTTCTGACATTATTATTACTGATCAATAAAATAAATATCTGTAAAAAGGGGAGTGTGAAATTCTTTTATGGTAAAAAATTCATTTATTTCAATTATTTTGCAAGAACAAGAAGAAAACAAAGAAAACAGAGGATCTGTTGAATTTCAAGTAGTTAGTTTCACCAATAAGATACGGAGACTTACTTCACATTTGGAATTGCACAAAAAAGACTATTTATCTCAGAGAGGTCTGCGGAAAATTCTGGGAAAACGTCAACGGTTGCTGGCTTATTTATCAAAAAAAAATAGAGTGCGTTATAAAGAATTAATAGGACAGTTGGATATTCGAGAGAGAAAAACTCGTTAATTTGAAGAGTAAGTTTGAATTATTCGCTTAAAGTTTGATGAACTTCTTTTCGCTTTCAGCAATTCATGGAAGAATCAATCAGGAAAAACCTATGACTGTACCATCTACAAGAAAAGACTTCATGATAGTCAATATGGGACCTCACCACCCATCAATGCATGGTGTTCTTCGACTCATTGTTACTCTAGATGGTGAAGATGTTATTGACTGTGAACCAATATTGGGTTATTTACACAGAGGTATGGAAAAAATTGCGGAAAATCGAACAATTATACAATATTTGCCTTATGTAACGCGTTGGGATTATTTAGCTACTATGTTCACAGAAGCAATAACTGTAAATGCGCCAGAGCAATTAGGCAATATTCAAGTGCCTAAAAGGGCCAGTTATATCAGAGTCATTATGTTGGAGTTAAGTCGGATAGCTTCACATTTGTTATGGCTCGGCCCTTTTATGGCAGATATTGGGGCACAGACTCCTTTCTTCTATATTTTTCGAGAAAGAGAATTGATATATGACCTATTCGAAGCTGCCACCGGTATGCGAATGATGCACAATTTTTTTCGTATTGGAGGAGTCACTGCTGATTTACCTCATGGCTGGATAGATAAATGTTTGGATTTTTGCGATTATTTTTTAACAGGAATTGCTGAATATCAAAAGCTTATTACACGGAATCCCATTTTTTTAGAACGAGTTGAAGGAGTAGGCATTATTGGTGGAGAGGAAGCAATAAATTGGGGTTTGTCGGGACCAATGTTACGAGCTTCCGGAATACAATGGGATCTTCGTAAAGTTGATCATTATGAGTGTTACGACGAATTTGATTGGGAAGTCCAATGGCAAAAAGAGGGGGATTCATTAGCTCGTTATTTAGTACGAATCAGTGAAATGACAGAATCCATAAAAATTATTCAACAGGCTCTAGAAGGAATTCCGGGAGGGCCCTATGAAAATTTAGAAATCCGTCGCTTTGATAGAGTAAAAGATAATGTATGGAATGAGTTTGACTATCGATTCATTAGTAAAAAACCCTCTCCGACTTTTGAATTGTCGAAGCAAGAACTTTATGCGAGAGTCGAAGCACCAAAGGGAGAATTGGGAATTTTTCTGATAGGAGATAAGGGTGTTTTTCCTTGGCGATATAAAATTCGCCCACCGGGGTTTATTAATTTGCAAATTCTTCCTCAGTTAGTTAAAAGAATGAAATTGGCTGATATTATGACGATACTAGGTAGTATAGATATCATTATGGGAGAAGTTGATCGTTAAAATGATAATTGATCCAACAGAAGTACAAGCTATCAATTCTTTTTCTAGATTGGAATCCTTAAAAGAGGTCTATGGGATCATATGGATGCTTATCCCTGTTTTTACTCCTATATTAGGAATCATAATAGGTGTACTAGTAATTGTTTGGTTAGAAAGAGAAATCTCTGCGGGTATACAACAACGTATTGGCCCTGAATACGCAGGACCTTTGGGAATTCTTCAAGCTCTAGCAGATGGTACCAAATTACTTTTCAAAGAGAATCTTCTTCCATCTAGAGGAGATACTCGTTTATTCAGTATTGGACCATCTATAGCAGTCATATCAATTTTATTAAGTTATTTAGTAATTCCTTTTGGTTATCACCTTGTTCTAGCCGATCTCAGTATCGGTGTTTTTTTATGGATTGCTATTTCAAGTATTGCTCCTGTCGGCCTTCTTATGTCAGGATATGGCTCAAATAATAAATATTCTTTTTTAGGTGGTCTACGAGCTGCTGCTCAATCAATTAGTTATGAAATACCATTAACTCTATGTGTGTTATCAATATCTCTACGTGTGATTCGTTAAGACATAAATTTCCCCCTACTTCTTTTCTTTCTAGGAAG